TAGCATTTCCTGCTGCGGTTTGTGCCGCAAAGGGTGTCCCTCTTCTTGTACCCTTGAATCCACAAGTACCGGCGGAGGACCAAGAAATTACCCGGCCTCGTACATCTGTAACAGTCACAATGGTATTGTTGAAACTTGCTTGAACATGAATAACCCCTTTTGGTATTCTACGCGCATTCTTACGTAAACCAATACGCCCATTCCTACGTGAACCGATTCTGGGTGCGGGTTTTGCCATATTTTATCGTCTCATAAATATAAGTCAGAGGTATATGGATATATCCATTTCATGCCAAAACGGATCTTTTCCGCTTTTTTTTATTTGTATATTGGGTCCCTTAGGGAGTCTCTTTTATTTTATAAAGATTATCCTTGTCTTTGTTTATGTCTCAGGTTGGAACAAATTACTATAATTCGTCCCCGTCTACGGATCAGTCTACATTTTTCACAAATTTTACGAATGGAGGCCCTTATTTTCATATTTGTCATTCCTTAACTGAATTTCAAATTTACTTATTTGAAGAAAATTAGTTTCTGGAAATTTTAAACTTTCGGATTGTATCCCTCCGAAAGGAATATTGAAGTTGAAAAAAAAACCACCTAATCGTTTGAATCCTTGTTTCGGAGTCTAGAAACTATACGCCCTTTGGTTGAATCATAATGACTTCTTTCAATTTTTACTCTATCTTCCGTTGGTATACGTATAAAACTACGTTGAATCCTTCCTGAACCATAACCTAGAATCCGATCTTCATTATCTAAATGAATCCGAAGCATACCATTCGGAAGTGATTCAGGAATTAAACTTTCATGAATCCAGTTTTCTTTTTTCATTCGCGGTAAAACCTCCTTGAAGTATTAAGTAAGAGGAGAGTGAGAATAGAAACCCGTTCTTTATCTTTTTTTTTCACAAATAGTAAAGTTCCATATCTTAATTTGGATATAGGAAAGCTTACCATATATAACACAAAATTTCTCCGCCGATTCCTTCTAGTCGGGCCTCTCGGTCCGTCATTATACCCCGAGAGGTAGAAAGAATTACAATCCCCATCCCACCTAAAATTCTAGGAATTCGTTGATAACTAGAATAGATTCGTAGACCGGGTCGACTGATCCGTTTTAAATTTAAAACAGTTTTACATGGACCTTTCCTATTCCTTCTATGCCGTAGGGTTAAAACCAAAAAATATTTGTTGTTTTCCTGATGTTTCCTCACATTTTCAATAAAACCTTCTCTTAACAGTATTTTAACAAGGTTTTCGGTGATGTTAGTAGATGGTATTCGAACTGTTCCTTTTCTATTCATGTCGGCATTGCGTATAGAAGTTATTATATCAGCAATAGTGTCTTTACCCATGATAAATTAAAATTATTGTTACCCCCGAACTTTGATATAATCAACATGCTTTTTTCTTTCTATTTTATGAATCGTTAAAGATATATGCGTGAGACAAATTTACTAATTAATCTAGTTTACTCTATTCATATTTTATTCAAATGCTATAATAGCATTAGAGTCTCCGTTTTATTAGACTTATAATACTTCAGGTGCTAATGAAACTATTTTAGTGAAATTTAACTGTCTCAATTCCCGTGCGATCGCACCAAAAATTCTAGTTCCTTTGGGATTTCCTTCTTGATCAATAACAACCGCAGCATTGTCATCATATCGTAGTATCATACCGTTGTCACGTTTGAGTTCTTTACAAGTACGTACAATTACAGCTCTGATCACTTCGGATTTTTCTAGAGGTGTATTTGGTATTGCTTCCTTGATTACAGCAACAATAACGTCACCAATATGAGCATATCGTCGATTACTAGCTCCTATGATTCGAATACACATTAATTGTCGGGCCCCGCTGTTATCCGCTACATTTAAGTGGGTTTGAGGTTGAATCATATCATTTTTTTTTTTTATTTGCTCTTTCACTGCGAAGGGGCTAAGTAAAAAAAGAAATATTGTTTGTCCAAAACAAAAAAAAAAGAAACCTATAATTTTGTTTTTTTTTTTCATTCAAAAGATTTCTTTTCTTTGGTTATACATTCTTATCCCGAAATAATGAATTGCGTTCGTATAGGCATTTTGGATGCCGCTATTGAAATAGCCTTTCTGGCTACATTTTCTGCTACTCCACCCATTTCATAAAGTATTCTACCCGGTTTAACGATAGCTACCCAATATTCGGGAGATCCTTTACCGGAACCCATACGCGTTTCCGCGGGTCTTACTGTAACAGGTTTGTCTGGAAATATACGTACCCATATTTTTCCGCCGCGGCGTACGTTTCGTGTCATTGCTCGCCGCCCTGCTTCTATTTGTCTAGACGTGATCCACGCGGGTTCAAGTGCCTGAAGAGCATATCTACCAAAGCAAATACGATTACCTCGATAAGATATTCCTTTCATTCTTCCTCTATGTTGTTTACGGAATCTGGCTCTTTTGGGGTTATAGTTGATGGTTCTTTTTCAATTTCAATTCCATCTCTACTACAGAACCGGACATGAGAGTTTCTTCTCATCCAGCTCCTCGCGAATGAAAAATAACAATTATAACATGGTATACATGTATTTAATGAATAATATACTGAATCGTGGGAGTCTTTGAGATTTTATCTAATATCTAATCTATTAGAAATTTGTATATCTTGTTTTGATAGTTTATATAAAAAAAACTAAACATGTATTCAATTTCTATTTATTTATAGTTATAGATAATTATTTTATAGATTAGTTAGAGATAATAATAATAGAATTTCGTTTTATTATAACGAGTATTTATTTTGTTTTGTCTTTTTTATTATCATATTATATTGGATCTATCAAAATTTAGAAATCCAATAAAATAAAAACTTTCGCGGGCGAATATTTACTCTTTCCATATCTATTTCAGTTGTAGGGTTATCCTATGACATGGCCTCTCAGAATAAAAGTGGATTGGTCCCGGGTTCGTTTCGCCATCCTACCCAATGAATTATTAGGATTCGTTTTCAATAGAATCTTCTGCATCCACGGGTTCCGTCGTTCCCATCGCTTCGCGATTAATGGTTAGGCCTGAATTCTACAGCGGAGCTCCTAATGAAAATGAAATGTGTTATTGAGTCAATTTTCTCAGTCTTTGTGGACCCGGGGCTCTTGACTTTTTTTGTTCTATGAACAAATTCATCGAATTATAGATCAATCAAATTAGTATTGATGCTTTATTACGCTATCCTTTATAAGATCGCTCAGAGACCTTACATATTGGAATCATATAGCATTAGTATTCTTTTTCTCTCTTTCTCTCACCCTTCCATTTATCTGCATTCTTTTTGTTATTGCTTCACAACTTAAAATCAGATTGGTTTTTCTTTTTTTTGCTTGTTTATGCAAACAAAAATTCAGTTGCTACAATGATATGATCAATATATCATATCGTGACTAGTTCTTTAGATCCAGATAATATGAAGCGGTGAGTTGGTTATTAGTTCGATAGTTATTAGTTCATACTATGGGCCAGTCCGTTTTTTTGACTACTAACCCTACAAAAACCAACGAGTCACACACTAAGCATAGCAATTATATCAATATAAAAAAATGAATTGAATTTTTATTCAACCTTATAGAATTGCCCATTTTTTTTTTTTTTATTTAACAGAAAAAGAATGAAAGAGTTTGTCATTTTTTGCTTTTTTATTTCCGATAGAACGTAAAGACAAGTCAAATAAAGGCTTAGGCTTCCTCGTCTACAAATATCCAAATTTTGATGCCTAATACCCCATAGATAGTTCCAACTGCATAGGAACAATAATCAATTTTAGCTCGAATGGTTTGTAGAGGAACTCTACCCTCTCTGATCCATTCGACACGCGCAATCTCTTTTCCGTCGATACGTCCTGCAATTTGTACTTGAATTCCTTTTGTACCTGCTTGTTCAGTTAATTCAATAGCCTTTTTCATTGCTTTTCGAAATGAAACCCTATTCTTTAATTGTCCGGCTATAAATTCGGCGAGAATATTAGGGTGTCCATAAGGGTTTGTAATTCTTGTAAGAGCAATGTTGAGTTTTCGGTTTACACAATTAATTTCTTTTTGTACATCTATCTGCAATTCTTCGATTCTTCGAGGCCCACCTTTACCTTCTAGTAATAATTTTGGGAATCCCATATAGATTATGACCTGAATCAAATCGATTCTTTTTTGAATCTTTATGCATGCAATTCCCTCAACACCAGAGGATATTTGAATATTTTTTTGTACATAATTCTTGATCCAATCTCGGATTTTTTGATCTTCTTGTAGCCCTTCGGAATAATTTTGTGGTTGTGCAAACCAAAGAGAATGATGACCTTGGGTTGCACCAAGTCTGAAACCAAGTGGATTTATTTTTTGTCCCATAATCTCCCAATACTATATATATCATGACACGTCATATCCGTGTACTTACTTATTTTTATTTCTCCATACGTTGCCTTTGAAGTATAATATGGCGTATTTGGCTCCTTTATACTTCCTTTTTTATACTTCCTTTACAGATATATCTTTTAATCCAATAGTTATATGAAAAACGGGTCTTTTTATCGGATAACTGCGCCCTCGAGCTCGAGGTTTTAATTTTTTCACAGTAGTACCCCTTCACGACTTCCGCTTTGCTAATGATTAAACTTGCTTCGTTTAAACCGACATTGTGAATAGCATTTGTTGCTGCAGAATAAACCAATTTTAAAATTGGATAACTCACTCGATAAGGCATAAGTTCGAGTCTCATACGTCTTTCTTCGTATAAACGTCCACAAATCTGATCAATTTCAATTACTCTTTCTGCTTTATTAGCAGACATACATATATGTTTACTTAAAGCGCATATATATTTCGGTATATGGATTCTTCTTTATCATAAGATTTGCCTCTCGCTAATAAACAATAAGCATCTATATTCACTTTTATTAACTACTCTTATTTTAACGACGAGATCTATTATCATTTTTTGCGTGTCCTCGGAAATTTATAGTAGGTACGAA